TGTGGTGCAATTAATGGAGGAATTGGCGCTTATATACTTACCTCCCTCTGGAGTGCTAATTTGAGTATTGAAAATGCGATAAATTTAAAATACTATCTAGGGAGAAGCGTGTTAAAAAAGATGGTAACTATATAAGAGGGGGGGGGGAAAAGATTATAAAGTTGAATCTTGAAATAATAATTATGTCCTGTGACCATTGACTGTAATGCCCTCCGCCTACCATTATGGGGATGCTCAAGATGCAGTTAAGTCCAGCTACAATTCATGCTCCGGGTCGGGGCCTCAGACGGCCATAGCTGAGTCCAAGCATCCCCCCAAAAATTAAAAATACCAAATGTATGACACCACAGTTATGTGTGAGCATGGGCTGATTAGTCATTAGTCCATCGAGATGTCTTATTTAAGAGGAAAGAGTGGGCGATTTTAGATGAGATGGCCCTGAAGAAAGAACCAGATGTCTGATAAAATTCATTGAGTAGCTACCCCCACAATATATGGGCCCGGAGCGAGAACGAGAGTCCCTGCCAAGCGGGTTGTTGGTTTCACGCGGCATGGTGATTAAGCTCGTGATCTAGTGGACGGGATATGCATGTTGACAAGGACTGATTTGACTTGAATGTACTATGTACAATCAAGCAAGGGCATGTACTATGTACTGTAAGCGATAGAATGTACATGCTTATAAGCATGGGGCATATAATATAATGTACTATTATACATAATATGTCCTAGTACATTAATTTTATGTACTATAAGCGCATGAAGTTGAATTATATATTATGTGGTTTATGTAGTTAATGACATATAAAACATAAATTTGCTATTGAGTGAAGAAGCTGTATTAAATTATTAAAGGTTTTTGGAAATTTAATACTGATAAGGTTCTTGATTTTTATGGAGCTATATTAATATGCATCAGGGAATAGTTTAAATAGAACTTCAGCTTTGGGTGTTGACGGTGGGGCTATGGCTTCTTCCTTGAGTCTTGGGGAGATTAGTTGTTCTCCTTTTCTGGTTTACAAGACCAGTGTATTGAGTATACTACAAAGACTCACCTTCATTTTAGGAGGTTATTTTCGATTGTGCTGATGATTGGCATAAGTACAAGAATAATGAGGAAATATAAAATAGATGCTAGTTGTCCAATAATAATAAAGGGGTGTTCAACTGGCTGTCCTCCAATTCATGTAAGTGTTAGCAAGTCTGCTACTAGGATTCAGAATAAGCATTGGCTGAGTGGTCGAAAAATCATGCTGCGTTGTTTAGATGTGTGGAGGAGGGGTATAAAGATTAGGATTAGGATAGATGAGATTAGAGCTAGGACTCCTCCTAGTTTGTTAGGGATTGATCGTAGAATAGCGTATGCAAATAGGAAGTATCATTCAGGCTTAATATGAGGGGGTGTATTGAGTGGGTTTGCTGGGGTATAATTGTCGGGGTCTCCGAGCAGGTCTGGTACAAATAATACTAATAATATCAGAAAGAGAATTAGAAGTAGGGCACCCAGAATATCTTTAATGGTATAGTAGGGATGAAAAGGAATTTTGTCTGCATCTGATGGAATTCCTGTTGGATTGTTGGATCCTGTTTCGTGGAGGAAAAGTAGGTGGACTATAGCAAGTGCTGCAATAATAAATGGGAGAATAAAGTGGAAGGCAAAGAATCGGGTGAGGGTTGCTTTATCAACTGAAAAGCCTCCTCAGATTCATTCGACTAAGTTTGTGCCAATATATGGGATTGCTGAAAGGAGATTAGTGATGACTGTTGCTCCTCAAAATGATATTTGTCCTCATGGTAGAACATATCCTACGAATGCCGTGGCTATAACTGTAAATAGAAGAATTACTCCAATGTTTCATGTTTCTAGGAAGGTGTATGATCCATAGTATAGGCCTCGTCCTACATGAATAAATAAGCAAATAAAAAATATTGATGCTCCGTTTGCGTGTATGTATCGGATAATTCAGCCATAGTTGACGTCTCGGCAGATATGGGTAACCGAGGAGAATGCTGTTATTGTGTCGGATGTGTAGTGCATTGCTAGAAATAGGCCTGTGAGGATTTGTAGGATTAAGCAGATTCCTAGTAGGGAGCCAAAGTTTCATCAAGATGAAATGTTTGATGGGGCTGGGAGGTCAATGAATGCATTGTTTACAATTTTTATTAGTGGGTGGGTTTTTCGAATGTTTGTCATTAGTGTTCTTGTAGTTGAATGACAACGATGGTTTTTCATATCATTAGTCATGGTTAGATTCCATGCGAGAATAATGATAACATACATTGTATTTACTTTAAGTATTATTTTTGTGCTTGGTTTTGTGGGATTTTCTTCAAAACCTTCGCCTATTTATGGGGGGTTGGGTTTAATTGTGAGCGGTGGGGTTGGTTGTGGTATTGTATTAAATTTTGGTGGGTCTTTTTTAGGTTTAATGGTGTTTTTGATTTATTTGGGGGGAATGATGGTGGTTTTTGGCTACACAACGGCAATAGCTACGGAGCAGTATCCTGAGATTTGATTATCTAGTAAGGCTGTTCTAGGGGCTTTTATTACTGGCTTATTAATGGAGGCTGCAATAGTTTATTATGTGTTGAAGGATGAGGAGGTAGAAATTGTGTTTCAGTTTAACGGGCTTGGGGATTGAGTTATTTATGATACGGGGGATTCTGGATTTTTTAGTGAGGAGGCTATGGGGATTGCGGCTTTATACAGTTATGGTACTTGGTTGGTTATTGTGACTGGGTGATCTTTGTTAATTGGTGTGGTAGTTATTATGGAAATTACACGTGGAAATTAAATAGGATTACGCTGATAGTAATAGTGACTAGGAAGGATAAAAAATACAATTTGATTAAGCCTTTTTGGCTTGTAATTATAATTGATATTTTTGTTTGGGCAAGTGAAGTTGTTTTTGGTAAAATATTTTCGAGTCAAATTAGGTCTAGGAGAGAGGATGCTGATTTTTGACTTATTGTTAAATTTATATAAGGGGCTAGGCGGTGTATAATTGTGGGAAAATATCCTAGCATATTAGAAAATTTAAAGGTGTTTGTTGGGTAGTTGAGTTTTAGGTTTTGGGTTATGTTGCTAATTTCTAGTGCTAAAATAAAACCTAGGATTGTTACTGCTAAAGCCATTATTTTTAAGTGAGAGGGTATTGTTATTTGGGGAATTGTTGTTGGGGGAATATTATTAGAAATAATAAATCCTGCGAAAAGGCTCCCAATTATTAGGCGCTTAATGGAATTTATTAGGAAGGGGTTGTTCTCGTTGATGTTAATTAGGGTTGGAAATCGAGGTTGTCCTAGGAGTGCAAAAAAAATAATACGAGTACTGTAGATGGCTGTGAAAGAGGTGGCAATTAGTGTTATTAAGAGGGCTCAGGCGTTGGTGTACGACGTATTAGCGGCTTCAATAATTAGGTCTTTAGAATAAAATCCAGTAAGGAAAGGTATCCCTGCTAGAGCGAGGCTGCCAATAATTAGGGCTGTTGTGGTAAATGGTATGGTTTTGAATAGGCCTCCTATTTTTCGAATATCTTGTTCATCATTTAGGCTATGAATAATAGAGCCTGAGCACATAAATAGTATGGCTTTGAAGAAAGCGTGGGTGCAAATGTGAAGGAATGCCAGGTAGGGTTGATTAATACCAATTGTTACTATTATTAGGCCGAGTTGGCTGGATGTGGAAAAAGCAATAATTTTTTTAATATCATTTTGGGTGAGAGCACATATTGCTGTAAATAGGGTAGTAATAGCCCCTAGACATAGTAGGATGGATTGTGCAAACTTATTGTTTTCCGTCAGTGGATAAAAACGGATTAGTAGAAAAATACCTGCTACTACTATTGTGCTTGAGTGGAGTAGTGCTGAGACAGGAGTTGGGCCTTCTATTGCTGAAGGTAGTCATGGATGTAAGCCGAATTGGGCGGATTTCCCAGTTGCGGCTAATGCAAGGCCTATTAGGGGCATGTTAGAATCGCTTGGATTTAATATAAAAATTTGTTGGAAGTCTCAGGCGTTAAGGTTTGTGAGGAATCAGGCTATTGCTAGAATAAAGCCAATATCACCGATGCGGTTATATAAGATTGCTTGTAAGGCTGCTGTGTTTGCGTCTGCTCGTCCATGTCATCATCCGATGAGTAAAAATGATATGATTCCTACACCTTCTCATCCGATAAATAGTTGAAATAGATTATTTGCTGTGACGAGAATAAGTATAGTAATGAGGAATAGGAGAAGATATTTAAAGAATTGGTTAATGTTAGGGTCTGAGTGTATATATCATATTGAAAATTCCATGATGGATCATGTGACAAATAATGCTACTGGGACAAATATTATTGAGAAATAATCTATTTTAAAGCTAAGCGATAGCTTAATGGTTTGAATAGTAAGTCAGTGTCAGTTTGAGATAATTATTTCTTGGCCTGTGTGGATAAATATTATTGTGGGGACTATGCTGGTGAGAAAAGCATATGAGATGGTTGTTTTTACGTAGAGTGGGTAATTAGAGGTTTTGTAGTTCTCAGAATTTGTAGCTAGAATGGGAATAGTTAATAATAGTAGGGTAATTAGTGTGAAGGAAGAGAATAGGTTTATTACTTTTATTTGGAGTTGCACCAATTTTTTGGTTCCTAAGACCAACGGATATCTACCATCCTCTAAAAGTTCGAAAAAGCCGTGTTATTATACACGGGCTATAGGGATTAGCAGTTCCTATGTACTTTTTCGGTAAATAAGAAGGTATGAGTTTCTATTGTTAGATTCACAATCTAATGTTTTTTTTAAACTATATTTACAGTACAAAGTTCCTAGAATGACTTTTGGATTCAGTGATAGTAGAAGTAAGGGTAGGATGTGTAATGACATGAGGGCATTTTCTCGCGTGAAGGAGGGTGAGATGTTGTTAATATGGTGGGTATATTTGCCTCGTTGTGTTATAATTAATATATAGAGGGAATATAGGGCGGTAATTACTATGTTTAGTCCTATTAAAATAATTGTAATATTGGATCATGAGAAAGAAGATATTACTACGAACAATTCTCCAATTAGATTGATTGTTGGGGGGAGAGCTAAATTAGTTAGGCTCGCTAAGAGCCATCAGGTGGCTATTAGTGGAAGAAGGGTTTGTAGGCCTCGGGCTAAAATTATTGTTCGACTGTGAATTCGTTCATAGTTAGAATTTGCCAAACAAAAAAGTATAGAGGAGGTAAGGCCATGGGCAATCATCAGGGCTGTGGCTCCTATATAACTTCAGGGTGTTTGAATGAGGATAGCTACAATAACGAGTGCTATGTGACTAACAGAGGAGTATGCAATTAGTGATTTGAGGTCTGTTTGGCGGAGACAGATTGAACTGGTTATAATCATGCCTCATAGAGATAATATAATGAATGGATATGCTATGAATTCGGTAATTGGATTTAGGAATGTTGTAATTCGTAGCATACCGTATCCCCCTAATTTTAGCAGAATTGCTGCAAGAACTATGGAGCCTGCAATGGGGGCTTCTACATGGGCTTTGGGCAGTCAAAGGTGAAGACCATACAATGGTATTTTTACTATAAAGGCTATTATACATGCTAGTCATATGAAGACGTTTGATCAGGAGTTGGGTAGAGGTTGTACTCAGTATTGGAGTACCAAGAAGTTTAGGGATCCAGTAATATTTTGGAGATAAACTAGTGCAACTAATAATGGGAGAGAGCCTACTAGTGTGTAAAACAGGAAATAAAGGCCGGCGTTTAGGCGTTCTGTCTGGTTTCCTCATCGGGTAATAATAATAAGTGTGGGGACTAGTGTTGCTTCAAATAAGATATAGAAGAGAATAAGTTCTGCAGCAGTAAAAGTTATAATTAGAAATAGTTGTAGTAGAATTAACATGGTAATGTATAGTTTTTTTCGGGTGAGACTTTCTTTTGATAAATGGTGTTGGCTGGCTGTTAGTATTAAGGGGAGAAGTCACATGGTTAAAACTAATAGCGGTGCTGACAGGGAGTCAGAAAAAAATGTTAATGAAAAATTGAGACTGTTATCACTGAATTGATTTATGAGGAGAAGGCTTGTGAGGCTAATTAATAAGCTGTGAGTTGTGGAGTTAATTCAAATTATACTGCCTTTTGATAGTCAGGTCAGAGGTATGAGTATAATTGTAGGAATAATATATTTTAGCATTGAAGTAAATTAAGATTTTGGACATAGTCAGTACCATATGTATTTGATACTATTACTAGCAGGGATAGTCCTAGTGCTGCCTCGCAAGCTGCGAAGACTAGTAAAATAATAGGTATTATGCTCGCTAGGGTAAAATGTGAATTTAAAATTGTCAAGGTGGCTAATACAAATAGGGATAATATTATACCTTCTAAGCATAGGAGGGAAGACATGAGATGGGATCGATATATTAATAGTCCTGTGAGGGATACTATGAATGCTGTTATGATATTTATATATACTAGAGACATTTGGTAGTTGTGAATTAAATCACAATCTAATGAGTCGAAATCATTTATTTTATTTTAAACTAAATACCATATTCAGTTCATTCTAGTCCTTTTTGGGTTCATTCATAAGCCAAGCTTGCGGCTAACAGTAAAATTAGGAAAAGGGCTATAGTAAGTATTGTGCTTAGGTTATTTGTTTGTGAGGCTCATGGTAATGGTAGAAGGAGTGCAATTTCTAGGTCGAAGAGAAGAAACGTAATGGCTACTAAGAAGAATTTTATAGAGAAGGGTAGACGAGCCGAGCCCATGGGATCAAATCCACATTCGTATGGGCTTGTTTTTTCTGAGTATACGTTCAGTTGAGGAAGTCAGAATGCGATAATAACAAGTAGCGAGGCTAGTGTAAAATTAGTTAGAAGGGCTAGTATTAGGTTTATTATTCTTTTTCGGACTGCACCGAAACTAACTGATTGGAAGTCAGTTGTACTGGTTAATACTAAAAGAATATGAGCCTCATCAATAGATAGATACGTAAAGGAATAATCATACTACATCTACGAAGTGCCAGTATCAGGCAGCGGCTTCGAAGCCGAAATGGTGGCTGGAAGTGAAGTGAAATTTTAATTGGCGGAAAAAGCAGACAATTAGGAAGGTAGATCCAATAATAACGTGGAGGCCGTGAAAACCTGTGGCTACAAAGAAAGTTGAGCCATAAATTCCGTCTGAGATGGTGAAAGGCGCTTCATAATATTCTGAGATTTGTAGTAGTGTAAAATAGACGCCAAGTGCAATAGTGATAAATAGAGCTTGCAGTATGTGGTTGCGGTTTCCCTCTATTAGACTATGATGTGCCCAGGTAATAGAGACTCCTGAAGCCAGTAAGACGGAGGTATTGAGTAATGGGACTTCTAGGGGGTTAAGTGGGTGAATGCCTGTTGGAGGCCAGCATCCGCCTAGTTCAGGTGTTGGGGCAAGGCTTGAGTGGTAAAATGCCCAGAAGAATCCGGTGAAAAATAAGACCTCAGAAATAATGAAAAGGATTATTCCATAGCGGAGGCCTTTTTGGACGGTTGGAGTGTGGTGTCCTTGAAAAGTACTTTCCCGGATAATGTCTCGTCATCATTGATATATTGTAAGTATATTTGTTGTTAGGCCAAGTATTAGTAAAATAATTGAGTTAAAGTGGAATCATATAATTAAGCCGGAGGTTATCAGTAGGGCTGATAGAGCTCCTGTCAGGGGTCAGGGGCTTGGATTAACTATGTGATAAGCATGGGTTTGGTGTGTCATTATGTGTTGTCATGCAGATAGAGGCTGACTAGGAGAGTAAATACATAGGCTTGAATTATGGCTACTGCGAACTCAAGAATTGTAAGTAGTACTAGAATAATAAATGTGATAAGGGCTGTTGTGGTACTGATGCTTATTAGTGCAAGTGTGGCTCCCCCGATTAGGTGAATTAGCAGGTGTCCTGCAGTAATGTTGGCTGTTAGCCGCACAGCTAAGGCAATTGGTTGAATAAAAAGACTAATGGTCTCAATAATAATTAGTATGGGAATCAATGGGGTTGGTGTTCCTTGTGGGAGAAAATGGGCAAGGGATGCTTTAGTCTTGTTGCGGAATCCAGTAATTACAGCTCCTGCTCATAGGGGGATAGCCATGCCTAGATTTATTGATAGTTGTGTAGTTGGCGTAAATGAATGAGGTAATAGGCCCAGGAGGTTTGTGGATCCAATGAATAAAATCAGGGCTATAAGTATTAATGTCCATGTTTGTCCTTTGGCATTATGAATACTTATTATTTGTTTTGATACAAGTTGGAGTGCTCATTGTTGGAGGGAAATAAGGCGGTTATTAACTAGACGGTTTGATGTTGGAAATAGTAGACTAGGAAATATAACAATAAGGGTGGCGAGTGGAAGGCCTAAAACTATTGGGGTAATAAAAGAGGCAAATAAATTTTCGTTCATTTCGTTTCTCAAGGGGTATTTTGTTTTTGTGTTTTGATTAGTATGGGTTCTGGGTTAAAGTAGAAATTGTATTTTGAAATTTTTAATTGGAAAATAATGAAGAGGACTAGGAATATTGATATAATTATAATGAGTCATGTGGATGTATCTAGTTGTGGCATTTCATTAAGGAAGATGTTGTATCCTCAGTCTCTAGCTTAAAAGGCTAGTGCTGTTTAGCTTCTTAATGATTTTATAATATTGATGCAGATCATTTTTCAAAATGTTTTAGTGGAACTAGTTCAAGGACAATGGGTATGAAGCTGTGATTTGATCCACAGATCTCAGAGCATTGTCCGTAGTATAGGCCTGGTCGAGTTGACATAAGAGTTGTTTGGTTTAAGCGACCTGGAATTGCATCTGTCTTTAATCCTAAAGAAGGTACAGCCCAGGAGTGTAGTACGTCTTCAGAAGAGACTAATATTCGGATTGTTATTTCTATCGGTAGAACAACTCGGTTATCCACTTCTAGTAGTCGTAATTCTCCAGGTTTTAATTCTGATGTTGGAATCATATAGGAGTCGAAGCTCAGGTCTTCATAGTCTGTATATTCATAGCTTCAGTATCATTGATGCCCTATGGTTTTTACTGTAAGAGATGGGTTGTTAATTTCGTCTATTATATACAAGATTCGCAAAGAAGGGAGGGCAATTAAGATTAGAATAATAGCTGGTAGAATGGTTCAGATTGTTTCCACTTCTTGGGCATCTATTGTACTAGTGTGAGTTAATTTTGTCGTTAACATTAATGAGATAACGTACAGTACTAGTGAGCTAATTAGAAAGACAATTATTAATGTGTGATCATGAAAATGTAATAATTCTTCTATAATAGGTGACGTTGCATCTTGGAAGCCTAATTGTATGGGGTAAGCCATATGAGATATACGGGGTTTTCACCTGTAACTTAACTTTGACAAAGTTATATAATATTTTACTAACACCTCATTAATTGAGAAAGACATAGTGGTTATGATGTTGGCTTGAAACCAGCTATGGGGGGTTCGATTCCTTCCTTTCTTATTTTAAATTAACGTATGTAGGTTCTTCAAATGTATGATATGGTGGAGGACATCCGTTTAGTCATTCTAGGTTTGTTGTTGTCAGTTCCACGGTTAGGACTTCTCGCTTAGATGCAAATGCCTCTCAGATAATAAAAATTATTAATATAACTGCTGTTAGAGAAATAAATGAGCCTATGGATGAAATGGTATTTCATATTGTATATGCATCTGGGTAGTCAGAGTAACGTCGTGGTATGCCGGATAGTCCTAGGAAATGTTGTGGGAAGAAGGTTATGTTTACGCCCACAAATATGATTACGAAATGAATTTTAGCTCATGTGTTGTTAAGGGTATACCCTGAGAATAGCGGAAATCAGTGAACAAATCCTCCTATGATGGCGAATACGGCTCCTATTGATAGTACGTAGTGAAAGTGAGCAACTACGTAATATGTGTCGTGGAGGACAATGTCAAGAGAAGAGTTAGCAAGAACAATTCCGGTTAGGCCTCCAACTGTAAAGAGGAAAATAAAGCCTAGGGCTCATATTATAGCAGGTGATCACTTGATATTGCCTCCATGAAGTGTAGCCAATCAGCTAAAGACCTTTACTCCAGTTGGGATAGCAATAATCATGGTAGCTGATGTGAAATAGGCTCGTGTGTCAACGTCTATTCCAACTGTGAATATGTGGTGGGCTCATACGATAAATCCTAAGAATCCAATTGATATTATAGCTCAAACCATTCCCATATATCCAAATGGTTCTTTTTTTCCTGAGTAATATGTTACGATGTGAGAAATTATACCAAAGCCGGGTAAAATAAGAATATATACTTCAGGGTGGCCAAAGAATCAGAACAGGTGTTGGTACAGAATAGGGTCTCCACCTCCTGCTGGGTCAAAGAAAGTTGTATTTAAATTTCGGTCTGTTAATAGTATTGTAATTCCGGCTGCTAGTACAGGAAGTGAGAGAAGTAGTAACACGGCAGTAATTAGTACGGATCACACAAATAGGGGGGTTTGATATTGTGATATGGCAGGGGGTTTTATATTAATAATTGTTGTAATAAAGTTAATGGCCCCTAAAATTGAAGAAACACCTGCTAGGTGTAAGGAAAAAATAGTTAGGTCTACTGAAGCTCCTGCATGAGCTAGATTACCAGCTAGAGGGGGGTACACAGTTCAGCCTGTTCCTGCGCCAGCTTCAACTATAGATGATGCTAGAAGTAGAAGGAAAGAGGGTGGGAGAAGCCAGAAGCTTATATTATTTATTCGAGGAAATGCTATGTCTGGAGCACCAATTATTAAAGGAACTAGTCAATTGCCGAATCCTCCAATTATAATAGGTATTACTATAAAGAAAATTATTACAAATGCATGTGCGGTTACAATTACGTTATAAATTTGGTCATCTCCAAGCAGGGTTCCTGGTTGACCCAATTCAGCACGAATTAACAGGCTTAGGGCTGTTCCTACTATACCTGCTCAGGCACCAAATAATAGATACAGGGTACCGATATCTTTATGATTAGTTGAAAATAATCAGCGGTTAATGAACATAGGTAAGATGGCTGAGTAAAGCATTAGACTGTAAATCTAAGGATAGAGGTTCATAGTCCTCTTTTTACCAGGTCCTGTGGTGAAATTTCACGTTGAATTGCAAATTCAAAGAAGCAGCTTCAAACTCTGCCGGGGCTTCTCCCGCCTTTTTTTCTTCGCGGCGGGAGAAGTAGATTGAAGCCAGTTGATTAGGGTGTTTAGCTGTTAACTAAAGTTTCGTGGGGGTGGAGCCCACCAATCTAGTGAGGATTTAGCTTAATTAAAGTGGTTGATTTGCATTCAATTGATGTAAGATATGGTCTTGCAGTCCTTATCAGGAGTTAAGTAAATTATACTTGCTTAGGGCTTTGAAGGCTCTTGGTCTAGGCTAACCTAAACTCCTATTCTAGTACTGATAGAATTGGTGTGAGTGGTAGTAGCATGGTGGATAGGATAACTATTGTGGGTAGAAGAGTTATTTGTTTTGTAGTAGGAAATTGCCATTTTATCTTTATGTTATTTACGGAAGGGAATATTGTTAGTGCGGTAGAATATGTGAGTCGTATGTAGAAATATAAGTTTAAGAGTGCTGTAATTGCTATGAGAGTAGGTAGGATGAGGTTATCATTTTTTGTTATTTCTTGAATAATTATTCATTTTGGTATGAATCCTGATAGTGGGGGAAGTCCTCCTATTGATAGGAGGGTTACAAGGATTAGAGTGGATATTACAGGTATCTTATTTCAAGTGTGTGATAGTGATAGAGTGGTGGTAGTTGAGTTAGCTATAAATAGTGAGAATATAGTGGAAGTTATAATAATATAAATGATCAGGTTTAGTAGTGTTATTGTGGGATTGTATGGCAGGATTGCTGTTATTCAGCCTATGTGGGCAATTGATGAATATGCTATGATTTTTCGTAGTTGTGTTTGGTTTAGTCCTCCTCAGCCTCCAATTATAATTGATAAAATGGAAATGGTTAGGATTATATTTAAATTAATGGATGGAGAAATTTGGTAGAGTACTGATATAGGTGCTAATTTTTGTCATGTGAGCAGAATCAGGCCTGATGATAGAGGGATGCCTTGTGTTACTTCTGGGACTCAGAAGTGAAATGGGGCTATTCCTAATTTTATGGTGAGGGCTATTGTTATAAGTATGGATGCCATTGGGTTAAATAATTTTATTACGGTTCATTGACCTGAGAATATTAGATTAATAATGACGGCTATTATTAGCAATATTGAGGCTGTAGATTGGGTTAAAAAATATTTGGTGGATGCTTCTGTAGCTCGTGGATTATGTTTCTTTATTATAATGGGGATGATGGCGAGCATATTTATTTCAAATCCGATTCAGACAAGTAATCAGTGAGAGCTAATTATAACAATAATAGTGCCTAATATTAGTGTTGATAAAATAATAATAAAGATGATTGGGTTTATTAGTACGGGAAGGATATAAACCAACATTTTCGGGGTATGGGCCCGATAGCTTAATTAGCTGACCTTACTATTAGAATTTGGTGTAATTGGGAGCACAAAGAGTTTTGGATTCTTGGGGGTAGGTTCAATTCCTATAATTCTAGAAATAAGAGGGCTTAAACCTCTATTATTTACTCTATCAAAGTAACTCTTTTGTCAGACATATTTCTTATGTTTGTGGGGGAATGCTTGATAGGAAAATGGGGAGTGATACATGTCATATACATAGGGCTAGTGTAAGGGGTAAAAAATTTTTTCATAATAAATGTATTAGTTGATCATAGCGAAATCGAGGATAGGATGCTCGAATTCATAGGAAGGAGATTGTTAATAGTAGAGATTTAATAGTAAAGTTGATTGTGTAGAGTTCTGGTAGGACTGGGTTGTGAAATGCTCCGAGGAATAAAATTGTTGTAAAAATATTTATTATAATGATGTTTGCGTACTCTGCTATGAAAAATAGAGCGAATGGTCCTGCTGCATATTCTACATTAAAGCCAGAGACTAGTTCTGATTCACCTTCGGTGAGATCAAAGGGTGCTCGGTTTGTTTCTGCTAACGTTGAGATAAATCATATTATTGCTAAGGGTCATGCTGGAAAAATAAGTCATACTTGCTCTTGTGTAATGATTAAAGTGGAAAGGGTAAAAGATCCATTTATTAGAAGGACTGACAGTAGGATAATGGCTAGTGTTACTTCATATGAGATTGTTTGTGCCACTGCCCGTAGGGCTCCGATTAGCGCATATTTAGAGTTGGAGGCTCAGCCTGATCAGAGAATGGAATATACGGCTAGGCTCGATATCGCTAGTATGAATAAGACTCCTAGGTTCATGTTGATGAGAGGATATGGTATGGGTAGGGGAATTCATATGGTTAGGGCTAAACTTAGAGCTAGGATAGGGGCTAAAATAAATATTGAAATTGAAGATGTAGCGGGCCGTAGCGGTTCTTTGATAAAGAGTTTGATGGCATCTGCAATAGGTTGGAGCAAGCCGTAGGGGCCTACAACATTCGGGCCTTTTCGAAATTGCATATACCCTAGTACCTTTCGTTCTACTAGTGTAAGAAATGCCACGGCTAATAGGATAGGGATAATTAGTATTAGAACATTAATTATAAACATTTTGTTAAGGAGAGGATTTGAATCTCTGATTATAAAGTTTTAAGTTTTACGCAATTACCGGGCTCTGCCACCTTAACAAAACCCTTTTCTAGGGTAGGGTTTAGTTTGTAGGGTTAATTAAGATAATATCATTAATTAATTTAAGGCGCTTGTTTGAAGTTGGCCTTATTTCTCTGGTCCTTTCGTACTAGGAGAAATACATAATAGATAGAAACCGACCTGGATTACTCCGGTCTGAACTCAGATCACGTAGGACTTTAATCGTTGAACAAACGAACCTTTGATAGCGGTTGCACCATCAGGATGTCCTGATCCAACATCGAGGTCGTAAACCCTATTGTCGATATGGACTCTTGAATAGGATTGCGCTGTTATCCCTAGGGTAACTTGTTCCGTTGATCAATTTTTTGGATCAATAAGCGATTATGTGATTTGACTTGTGGGTCTGGTCTTTAAAATCGCTCGGAGGTTTTTTTATTCTCCGAGGTCACCCCAACCAAAGCTGTTAACCCATAAAGAATGTTGTTGTTTCCTTGGAAGTAAATTTTGTTTCTTTGGGCTAAGTAGTTAAAGCTCCATAGGGTCTTCTCGTCTTATTATTATATTCCCGCCTCTTCACGGGAAGGTCAATTTCACTGATTGGAAGTAAGAGACAGTAAAACCCTCGTGTGGCCATTCATACAAGTCCTTATTTAGAGAACAAGTGATTATGCTACCTTTGCACGGTCAGGATACCGCGGCCGTTTAACGGTTGTCACTGGGCAGGCAGTGCCTCTAATACTAATAATGCTAGAGGTGATGTTTTTGGTAAACAGGCGGGGTTTAGTATTTGCCGAGTTCCTTTTACTTCTTTTAATCTTTCCTTAAGTGCACTCCTGTGTTGGATTAACAGTATAATTAATAAGTTATTTATAGGTGGGCTATTCTTATTTTGCTGTTAATAGTCAGAATATTATCAGATACTGACTTAAACTTGTGCGGGGAGAAATATTTCTTGTTACTCATATTAACATTATTGCTTCTATTTTTAATAGATTAGTCCAGTATTGGATTAGGAGTTAATTATTTATTGTTGGAATTAATGTTGTTTTATTGTTGAGCTTTAACGCTTTCTTAATTGGTGGCTGCTTTTAAGCCTACTATGATGTGTATTAAGTTTTACTCTCTAATGAAGGTTGTATCCATTTCTAAAAGGCTGTACCTTTTTAGACTAACTTTTAAAAATACATTATAATTTGTTTATATTTTTGGTATTTTTAAAGCTGAACTGATATTCATTTTCTGGACAACCAGCTATCACCAGGCTCGTTAGGCGTTTCACCTCTACTTACAAATCTTCTCACTATTTTGCCACATAGATGAGTTGGTTCTCGATAAATTGTTCGTAAGTAGCTCGTCTGGTTTCGGGGTACTTAGCTAAAATTCATTTTGTTAAGTTCTTACTAGTTAACTCATTATGCAAAAGGTACAAGGGATAATCTTTGCTTTTTTGTACTTTGATTTTTTTCTTTCATCGTTCCCTTACGGTACTATCTCTATAGCGCCATATTAAAATTTCTATCTCCTATACTCTTAATAGTAGGTAAATGTTTTAATTGCAGTAAATTGGTAGTTTAGTGTGAATAGGCCTATGGGCTAGAATTGGTTCAAGATATTCATAGTATGGTGAAATCTTCTAGGTGTAAACTAGGTGCTTTATTTAAGCTATATCTTGATTTATCCAAGCACACTTTCCAGTATGCTTACCTTGTTACGACTTGTCTCCTCTCATATGATTAATATATATAAATAAGTTTGAGCATATCGTACTTACTTGAGGAGGGTGACGGGCGGTGTGTGCGTGCTTCATGGCCTGGTTCAACTAAGCACTCTATTCTTAGTTTACTGCTAAATCCTCCTTTGGTTATTAATTTCATAATAACTTTCGTATATGAGTTATTCTTGGTTTAGAAAATGTAGCCCATTTCTTTCCATTCCATAGGTTACACCTTGACCTAACGTTTTTATGTGTCATGATTGCGCTTACTTTTATTCCTTTTTTAGGGTTTGCTGAAGATGGCGGTATATAGACTGTATTAGCGAGGAATGGTGAGGTATATCGGGGTTTATCGATTATAGAACAGGCTCCTCTAGAAGGGTATAAAGCACCGCCAAGTCCTTTGAGTTTTAAGCTATTGCCGGTAGTACTCTGGCGAATAGTTTTGTTTGTGGAACTATTTGTGTTTAGGGCTAGGCATAGTGGGGTATCTAATCCCAGTTTGGGTCCTAGCTATCGTGTTTCAGCAGCTGTAAAGTTACTTTCGTTATTTATTTTTGTTACAATTATGGCTTTTTACAGCTTAATTGAAGTTTAGCTTTATTTGGAATAGTGCTTTAACACGCTTTACGCCGTACGCCTATTAACTTGGGTTAATCGTATGACCGCGGTGGCTGGCACGAAATTTACCAACCCTGATTAATATGGCTTAGTCAAACTTTCGTTTATGGCTTAATTTTTATCACTGCTGTCTCCCGTGGGGGTGTGGCTGAGCAAGGTGTCGTGAGCTACGGATGTGTGCTTGATACCAGCTCCTCTTAGTCTTATTAACTTGGAGGGCATTTTCACTGGGGCGTGGATGCTTGCATGTGTAAGTCTATTAAGGGTTAATAGGAAGGCTGGGACCAAACCTATGTGTTTATGGAGTTAATACACTCATCTAGGCATTTTCAGTGCCTTGCTTTATTGCTTAAGCTACATTAAC